CATAGTATTGTCCGATTCGTGAGGATACATGGAAGTGTATTTATTTCCAAAGTAAGTACTAAAGTATCGTATCCTATTTCTTACATTATTATCAATTTTTGATCTTTCTTTTGCAAAAAAAGAAACCTTTTTATTCATTGTTGATAAAAGTAAATTTGGATTGACTCCTCTTGGAGTTCCTTTTCCCCATAGAGATATGGAATAGAAGGAACCATTTTTTGTGCTACTGTAATTTTGAAAATGAACGCGGAAATACCCATCAAAGGTAAGTAAATATACCCGAAACATATAAAATGCGGTTAATCCTGCTGTGAAATAAGCTATTACTGCGAAAATTGGTGAATACAACCAACTATCATTAAGAATGTCATCTTTGGACCAAAAACAAGCAAGAGGTGGAATACCACAAAGAGAAAGTGTACCCAATAAAAAAGTAGTTCTTGTAATTGGAACATATCTTGTTAAACCACCCATAAGAACCATATTCTGACTTTTATCTGGTGAATATCCAACAATAGGTTCCATTGAATGAATAATAGATCCGGATCCCAAAAACAATAAAGCTTTTGAATAGGCATGAGTGATCAAATGGAATAAAGCAGCTCGATAAGAACCTATACCTAGAGCTAACATAATATAACCCAATTGAGACATTGTGGAATAGGCTAAGCTTTTTTTAATGTCTCTTTGAGCAAGGGCCAAAGTAGCCCCTAATAATAGTGTTATTACACCTATTAAAGAAATGAAATTCATTATATAAGGTATGACTATGAAAAGAGGAAGAAGCCGAGCTACAAGAAAAATTCCTGCTGCTACCATAGTAGCAGCGTGTATAAGAGCCGAAATAGGAGTGGGTCCTTCCATAGCATCAGGTAACCATACGTGAAGGGGGAATTGTGCGGATTTAGCAACTGCACCGACGAATAATAAAGAAGCACACAAGGTAGCAAATAAAGAATTGACCCCATTATTTTGGATTAAGTTATTAGTTATTTCGAGCAAATACCGAAATTCTAAACTACCTGTTATCCAATAAAAACCTAAGATTCCTAACAATAAACCAAAATCCCCTACACGATTAGTTACAAAAGCTTTTTGACAAGCACTTGCTGCAATTGGTCGTGTGAACCAAAACCCTATTAATAAATAAGAACACATTCCCACAAGTTCCCAAAAAATATAAATTTGTATCAAATTTGAACTAGTAACTAATCCCAGCATAGAAGTATTAAAAAAACTCATATAAGCAAAAAATCTCAAATATCCTTGATCGTGATACATATACTTGTCACTATAAATAAGAACCATGATTCCAACAGTAGTAATTAGTATTGACATAATAGAAGTAAGTGGATCGATCAAGTATCCAAACTCTAAGGAAAAATCATTATTGATGGTCCAAGACCATAGATATTGATAGATAAAACTTCCATTTATTTGTTGAATAGACAGATTGGCTGAAAACACCATAGCTATACTTAAGAGTAAAACACTAGGAAAAGCCCACATGCGACGAATATTTTTTGTTGCTGTCGGAATAAGTAGAAGTCCAAATCCTATTGACATAGTAACTGGAAGTGGAAGAAAAGGTATTATCCACGCATATTGATATGTATGTTCCATAAGAAAAGAAACTCTTTTTTCTTATAATTACAAATTGTTCTCGATTCACCAATTCTTATCTTTTTTATCCTTTTAGAAAGGAACAATAATAAAAGAAAAAAAAAAAAAAAGATATGAAAAAAAGTCAAATATTGAGATTCTTAATTATTCTGATTTTTTTTTGTGATTAATAAACATATTTATTATACTATAATAGTATAATAAATATATTATATAGTATACTATATATAGTAAGGAAAAAGAGTTAGACCAAAAAAAGAGTACTTTTTTTATTCAAATATGGATCATAGTATCTATATTCGAATTAAAAAAAATACCTAGGTATTCTAGTTCATTTTGGGAAGGGAGTAATTACCTAACTTGTTGTGTAACTGATTGATTGGATTGAAACCCAATAAAAAAAACTTATGTTTATCAGAAATCTTATGATACTCCTTACTTTGAATTATGGACATAGCACTCTGGACTTAATCAATTTTTATTTTCCCTTATTTTCTTCCATTTTTTTTCCCTCATGTCATTTATATATGTGATGTGTGATGTGCGCGCATACGTATATGTGATATATATATATCACATATACATGTATATATAAATATATTTGTATTATATATATTTGTATGTTTATTATATATTTATATGTTAAAGTAAAAAAACAATGTATATTAAAAAGAGTATATTAAAAAAATTATCCACATACACGAAATAAGTATAGATAATAACTAAAAAGAATGATCTATTTTGAAGAATACATGTCTTTCACATACAACGATAAAAGGAGGAACCCCCCTTTTTGA